TAGAGCGGGAAGAAATTCACCAAGCAAAGGAGACTCCGATGAAGCAAACAACGGCTACCAGAAGAGCGGCATCCGTTTTCCACGGGGCCCCTCTTTTTCTGTTCCCTACGTATGTGATTGAAAGAGACAAAGAAAGGTAGGAATTGGATCGATGACAAAGTACGGATCCCGATTGCTCTGTCACTGCATCCAACTACTTGTTTCTAGCTAAAGTGAGAAACGATACCTTGCCACATGGAACTGGGTCTGACAATACCATTCTTATCCCGCCCTCCAGCCCTTGTGAGTGAGCAAAGCCTGATACCGAGCAAGGAAACTTACCCTGCCACATTGATCATGGAAGTAGCGGATTGAAATGAGAGTGGCAAGGAAGAGACCAAGCAAGAGGCATTCCGTTCTATACTTGTGAGAATCCTTGTTCCACATTCCTCTACAAGAAAAAGAGCAGATCGAGCTGACAAAGAGAAGGGTTTGGTTTGGCTGTTGCTATCGAGCGAGACATGAAACTTTGATCGAGATGGAGATGCTCCTGTGTCAGTTACTAGTCCACATGTACCAAACGAAGGACAATTTTAAAATCAGATTGAAAGTGGAGAGGTAGCAGATCAAGGTTGGACGGATACGGGAATGCCAAAGAAGAGATGGTTGCCTGGGATGGACATCTCACTCGAAAGAAGCACGAGCGGACAGCTTCTTCCAGCTAAACAACGAGTAAGGAAGAGCTAGTCTTTCAAGGAAACACAAGACACAGTGCAGTTGCATCGATTAACCTCTTTGGGTTAGGGAACGGTAACAGATTCCGTCTCTGATAGAGTCTATTGCGCGCGTGAGAGCTTTCTATGCTTAGCGCTAGGAGTGGCACTTGCCTTGCCTTCGTTAGGAGAGGGGTGAACGGAGGAAAGAAGAGTTGTACCGAAGACTTTAGATTAGCATACAATACAATGCAGTCCCGCGCTTTGGCTTAGTCACTCTCTCGTCCTTCCTGAGAGCGGATGTCAGGATTGAACAAGAAGAGTTGCTACGTGTAACATAAAGAAGACTTTGAACCATCTCTTCCTCTCCCTGCCGGTCGAGCTAGCTATCGCTTCCTCTAACAAGATAAGAAGCCGTTAGCAGTCCAGGTTAGGGTTTCGGTTTAATACCAATCCCCCTATTCTGATAGCAGAGTAGTGTTAAAACCAATAAAATAAGTATGGGCGACGACCTAGTCTTTCAACACAGTCAACATCCTCGGTTTAGCAGTAGCAGTCAAGTGACCAGTTCAGTCATAGGTATTCGTTCTTTGAGTCGGTTTAGTTACAATCTCAGTCTTCGTCGCATCAATCATTCTCACTATCGCTCTCGCGGAATTTATTCGCGAACTCGAAATAACCTGTATCAGACAGACGGGATTTAGGTAATGAAATAGAAAGCCCTAGCCAGTGATGAACCGATTGATATACTCGTCAGCTACTCGCGCATCCCCGACGAGAAAACCATCAACGAGAAGCTAGTATTTGACAAATCTCCTGCCAGGGTAGACCGCATCCGCACTGAGCCACACAAGAATGTGGTGACACAATGAGAATAACGGCCAGGATGATAGGAAGCCCAAGGGTTGACCCGTTGTAAAACAGATAAACTTAAAGTTGCCTTCTGCTGAGTTAGGAGCCCGAAATCTATTTGACTTGTAATCCGGACTCAACCCAAGCGTGGGCGACTACCTTGTTAAACAAATACTCGATCACTGTCCTCTGGAACTTAAGATAAGAGGAAAGCGGTCAGTTGCAGAAGAAAAATCATAAGATCTTACCTGAATGCAACCCTTCCACCAGCGCCGAGGTGCAGGTTGATCGAAAGTTCCATCTTGTGGGATTTTCCTTAAGATCGACATACACAAATCATGCGCGGGACGAAGTAGTGCCCGCTTTCATTGTTGGCGTTAGGAATAGCGAATACTCGCACCTTCCCAGCACCTTCTTCCCAGGCGACCAGTCGAATACATTGTCAGTAGATAGTCATATGGAGGTCTCATACGGAATGCTGACATACAAAACAACTAACTATAAGTCAGCAGACCAGTACGAAAGGCCGCTGATGAAGCGAACCTAGATTCAGTATTATGTACTAATTGATTTACTGAATACGGGTAAGAAGCTTCTTCCTCAGAAAGAGGGTCAATCTCTCTGGAAGGAAAGAAATAGCTAAATACTGGAACAATGTATTGCAAGGATCATTCTAACATATCAGTAGAAAAAGGGCCAGGTTCGGATAAACGAAGCCTCCTCATCAGACCAAAAGCGAGGCCTTGCCTTATCCCATAAGGCGACCGAGAATCAGTCCCAGATCATCCTATGGAACGGTGATTTCTCACCCGGCACATAACGATAGGGGACTGATGAAGCAGTCCAAATCGGAAACCATTTCAAACCAGTCGATAGAGGAACTGACTGGAATGAAGGTACATATCTACTGATAAGTGACACAACCTTCGTTCTCAACTCTTCAAGAAGAGAGTCGAAAGAAGCGTTAAGTTCTTGTGTAATCGAAACTGATAATTTTCTTTTTCTTCTTTACTTATATTAGTTATTAGTTTCGACAACGAAAACACAGACAGAGAAAATCAAATCTTACGAGTTTATCCGCTTTCTCATCTCTCCTTCTAATGAGGGCGCGATGAAACGAAGGAATGCATCTTGGAAGGCCACACTTAGTAAGAGATATAAGATAAGGCCTATGGGTAGTTACTCTGACAATCCATATCCCATTTCGGAGTTCACATTGGAAGCATCAGGATCCGGCCGAAGGGTCCGTCGGCTCCGGCAACATAGTACCTGCGTCTGCTGGAAATAAGCCTTTTTGGTTTTGGGCATACCATCCTGAATCCTGCTTCTGCTCCTGACCAGGGCCAATGCACCACCCAAAACTTTCTTTTATTATCTACGCTATTTTTATTTGATGCTTTTTTGTTGAAATTGAGTTGTTGTAATTTCGATTGTTGAGTTGAACATAGGATTCCGAAGGTTAGTTTGTTAGTGGGGGTTTGGGGGGGACCATTTTCTTCCTTGAAAGCTGAGTTGGAGGAAGACTCTGGGGCTCCCCAACCTCTTCCCCAGCAAGATCGGGAAAAACCGCCTTTTCGCCTTTAGATTAGAACCTGACTCGTTAGAGGATTGAGTATTGGCCAGGGCTCACACTAATGAGCATAGGAAAAGGAATCCAGGTAAATTGTTCGAACCACGGAACCTAATCTTTTTGTGCCCATTCTCCGCGAGAAGCAACGGAAAAAAGGAACGGGCAAGTCCCAGCCAGTGCCAGTGAGAGTGACAGTCTGAGTTTACAGCGTTCTAGTTCTGGAGCTAGGGAAAGAGAAAGCTCTGCCTCAAGCCTCCAGCAGTCAAAGAATGAAGTGAAGACAATATCAAATGTCTGTGGTAATCATCCCTATAATATGGGGAAGCTTTGGTAGCAATCCAAGCAAGAAAGCAAGTCAAGCTTATTCGTCCTTTAGGAGCAAGCAAGAACAGCTACTATCTCGTTATCATATCCTGCGGAGTAAGCAACACCAGCTACTCTCTCAACTGGTAACCTCTTTTCAACAGGGGGAAGTCGTTCCTACTTCTAGTCATACCTCTACTCTAGTTTGACCTCTTACCGATTCTAGTCCCCACCAGCCTTCCCTCCATCCAGTAAAAGAAGATGGATTAGCTCGTGCCTCTCCCAGTACTGAAAAAAAAAAAGATCCAGTTCTTGCGCCAAGAATTCCTTTGAATACCTTTTTTCGGAGTATTTTCTCTTTATCAGTCTTGGTGCTCAGATTGGTTTACCTTTATTGAGGATCTGTTTCTAAGTTAGGTTTTGGTTCCGGAGATGGTAGAGCTTTAGTATTCTCTCATAAAGTGGGAGTACCGTTCCAATTGATGACAGATGTTTCACTTTTTCTCGGTGATAGTGGGAGTTTCACTTCTATCTTTTGTGTCAATAGGAGTGTGCCCATGAGGAGCGTGTCCACGATTGCTTGTGATAGTGGGTGTAGACCCACGGTTGTAGTGCGAAGTAATAAAGGTGGTCAAATGGAAACTCCACCTTCTATCATCAACATATTATGTTGAATGCAATGAGTCATAAGGGAAGACCAATAAAGAAATTCTTCGGTTTGAAGCACTACAAGCACCTGCAAACTTTATAGGTGTAGAATGCTTATCTTAGCTTAGGGCAGCTGCCTACACTACATTCCACTTCAGTACCCGGGGGCCGAAGACTTGTTAGGTGTAGTGGAGTCATGTTCTGGCCGATTTCTGGCATGGGGTGAAACGCTCAATTCAGTAGATTGCCCCGGGCAATCAAATAGAAGACAGATCCCCTAAACTCTCTTTTACGCGGAGATGGAGATGCCGAAGGGATGACAGGTGGGTGGAACCGCCTACTATAGCGAGACTGCCTTTGAGCCATCCCACTCGCGTTCTGATGTTCCGGCTGCCCCTCGCATCGGGCGGGAGAACTTTGCCCAGAATAAGCGGATTTACCTTCGATCCCGCTTACCCGCTATGTTCCGCCTTGAATAATTGGCTTATAAAACCAATATTCTATTTCATCCGCCTCTTCACAAGCCCAACCCAGCAGTTCAATTCTTTCAGAACCTCCATCTCTTCGACAGGTCCCATCTGGAACCCCCGGCCCTCAGCTGTAGAAGTTTTCAATAATAAGAAAAAAAGGTTTACTTAAAAGCTTCGTGGCAAGGATCTTTCTATAGGAGTATGTGGGTGCAGTTGCTGAGGATTTATCGATCGTAGTAGATCTGTATGTGCAGAGAGAATAGTGAGTGCAATGAATCTTGCTCCCACTTTTGACGATAGAAAGGCGTAATGATTAGAGAGGGATTGGTGTTATTTTGACCCTGCAATAGTGATCTCCCCCTATGGGATGAATGGGAGTGTAGCAGAGAAGGAGGTGGATGTTCCCCCTGGAACTGAGGGAGCAACGCCCAGGACTGTCTGATAAACCTAGTACTTCACCCTATC